CTCAAATCAACTTGTTGGTCTCATGGTATATCTCAGTATAGAAGATGATACTAGGGATCTTTATTTATTTATAAACTCCCCCGGCGGGTGGGTAATACCAGGAATAGCTATTTATGATACTATGCAATTTGTTTCGCCCGATGTACATACAATATGCATGGGATTAGCCGCTTCAATGGGATCTTTCATTCTGGTCGGAGGAGAAATTACCAAACGTCTAGCATTCCCTCACGCTTGGCGCCAATGAGTTTTTATTTGAAAAAAAAAAGAAGAAGACTATGCCTTCGCCATATCAAATGTAAATAATAGGTAATAATAGCATGGCACTTCGAGTTCGATATGAACAAACTAGTATTGTTTTTCCTAACATGAGATTTTGTATCGAGATAGTAGTATGAAACGAAGGTTATTTCCGATTTGATCTTACGGGTCGGGAGTACGTTTCAGCGTCACAAACCATTTTTCTTCCACACCAGAAGAGAAGTCTCTTTCTTATATTTATGTTACGAAAGAAAGAGTACAAAAATGAAAAAAAAAAGATCATTTTCCTTATTTGATCGTATTAAAAAGAAACTTTGGGATTGCTAAATCACAGACGAGATAAATATAGAAAGCAACAGAACCATCATAGTATTTTTTGACTCTTATAATAGGAAAAGAAGGGTGGTAAATGGATCATTCAACGATCTGGATCGGATGGATTCCATTTTTTTCTTCGATAGAATAGAAGAGAGGAAAAAGGAAATTCCATTGCAGAGCCGTATGCAATGCACAAAGGATGCCTGTACGGCTGTTCAAGTCTATTTATTTTTTTTCTTCTTGTTTTTTTTATCCCTTACTTTAGCCCAATCCTGTGAAATAGAAGAACCGTTCATGCATGATGTTATATCAATATTATCAGGGTTATGATTCACCAACCTGCTAGTTCTTTTTATGAGGCGCAAGCAGGGGAATTTATCCTGGAAGCAGAAGAACTACTGAAACTTCGCGAAACCCTCACAAAGGTTTATGTACAAAGAACGGGCAACCCTTTATGGGTTATATCCGAAGACATGGAAAGGGATGTTTTTATGTCAGCAACAGAAGCCCAAGCTCATGGCATTGTTGATCTTGTAGCAGTCGAAAATGAAAATACTGGAGATTTCGTGTAAATACACGATTCTTTTTCATTTTCAAGGCATAATTCGAATTTTCCGCGATTTGATATTGAATGGAAATAATTCATAATCATCAATCATCAGGTTAAGATCGATCTAAACCAACCTATTTTATTATATATGTATGATATGCCGACAATTAAACAACTTATTAGAAACACAAGACAGCCAATAAGAAATATCACGAAATCGCCCGCACTTCGAGGATGTCCTCAGCGTCGGGGAACATGTACTAGGGTGTATGTGCGACTCGTTTAGATCATGAGTTGGAACAAACGAAACAATTTTTCCATTACCAATCACAAGTACCAATGAATAGGATAGATAGAGTGGAAAAAAGCCATTTTTACTATTTAAAAATGAGAATCTATCATATACCTATATTTTTGTGTATGAAATTTATGGTTTCCGTTGGTGCAAATCCAATCACCTCAATTTGAGATGAGAAGCAATTCCCCATTGGTAGCCACTAGTTATTCCATTAAGCGGAGGAAATAGTACTATAAGAAGCAAAAAGGTTATGTTTCTATTCTTGAAAGAACGGACTAACAGGGTCAGCTACCTAGCCAACTTTCATAATTAAATGCCGTCACTGTATGGATAGCCTTTTTTGTGAAAAGAGCTATTACTGTATAATTATAATTGATTGGTAGAGCCAAAGAGAGTGAACTATACAAGTTCACAATAACATTTGATTAAATGAAAGAAGAGGCTCCGGTGTATAGAGAGGACCTCACCGTTTATGAAGTAACCATAGAAACGATGGAACCCACTATTTTTTTTTTCTGTTATTTATTTAATATTGTTATGTTATAAAATTTCTTATTTCCAGGTATTTTACCTGGAAGGAATAAAAAATCGTGGTTGGGAAGGTCATAGTAGCAAAAGCCATTGGAATTTTTTTTTATATATCGGAATAATCCGTTTTGTTATTAATCAACCGGGGGATAAAAGGATGACTGAAAGAAGAGAAATCAATTAGTTATTCATTCATTAAAGTTTAATTTGATTCAATGACCAGAGTTAGACGAGGATATATAGCTCGGAGACGTCGAACAAAAATTCGTTTATTTGCATCAACTTTTATAGGGGCTCATTCAAGACTTACTCGAACCATTACTCAACAGAAAATGAGAGCTTTGGTTTCCTCTCATCGAGATAGGGGCAGACAAAAGAGGGACTTTCGTCGTTTGTGGATCACTCGGATAAATGCAGCTGCTCGCGAGAACGGGGTATTCTATAGTTATAGTAGATTAATACACAATCTGTACACGAAGCAATTGCTTCTTAATCGTAAAATACTTGCGCAAATAGCTATATCAAATAAGAATTGTCTTTACATGATTTCCAATAAGATTATCAAATAAAAGAAATTTTTAAGTCATATATAGGATATAGGAATGATTGAAACAGAATTGAATTCCCCGGAGAATGGACTCCGGGAAGATAGAATAAAAATAAATTAAGTAAAAATTAAGTTAAGTAAAAATTAAGTTAAGTAGTAGGAATGAATGAACATCTTTCAAAAAAAAAAAAAGATTTATTCTTTCCTATTTGTTGTTTCTTATAACACAACAATCAAATCTGGATTTGAGGCTTTTTCGAACAAAACATCAATCTGAGCTTGAATTCCAATTGGAGTTTTGAATCAATGGAAGAGTATATCTATTTATTTCTGGTTCTAGGACCGGTAGTTCTAGGGATCGACTCGGCTCTCTCAAACTGTTTTTCATTATTAAGAAAAGGTAACAAAGATAAAATACGGGCTTGTTTTATAGCAATAGTAATTAATCGTTGTTGTTTCAAGGTCAATCTATTCACCCGTCTAGATAATATTTTTCCTTGTTCACTAATAAATCGACTAATTAAACTCATGTTTCTATAATCAATTCGATCCCCCGATTCAATTGGGGGAAAACGCCTACGAAAAGATCGCTTGGATTTACGAAAGGGTTGCTTGGATTTATCCATGGTTTATTCCTTATCTCTAAAATTCTATTTCTTTATTCATTTCAGATCCAACCAAAATAGGTTTTATTTGTATTTGTATATTATATATATATGTATATATGTTAAGGTTAAGTTCTTCCTTTTCCTGCTCCTTTGAAAGATCAAATACACGTTCCGTTCGATCTATTTCTTTATTTCCCCATGAATCGTATGCTTGTGACAATAGCGACAAAATTTTCTCAAATCTAATCGACTGGGTGTATTGTGTCGATTCTTTTGAGTAATATATCTAGAAATGCCTGGCGCTTTCTTATTGACACCATTTTGGACACAACTGGTACATTCCAAAATAACTCTAACTCGCACATCTTTACCCTTAGCCATGAACCCCCTTTGATTTTTTGTTTGATCGACTTAACTCTTCTATTTTCGACCCGAACCTAAGAAGACGAAAAGAACAAAAAAGAAAAAAATCAATAGTAATAGAAGTTACTAACTAGAAATTCCATTTCTAAAGATTTTGTTGTAATTCTAATTAATATTAATAGAATATTATATATAGTATAGTAATAATGTAAGTAATACAATTTTTTTCTAACTATGAATTATTCCTACCTTAATCCCAGTATTTCATTTAAGTATTTTTTTCTATGCTATGATTTTGTGGAGCTTTTTTTTACCTTAGACTGGACCTCCTTTCCATTTCTGTTCTCCAAAATGGGATCTTTAGATCCACTGGATTTTTGCTGAGGTTCCATATACTTTTTCTTTCTCTTTCCTTCCTATCCTAAAGAACCGAAAAAAGGGAGGGCGAAGTTTTAGTCACGTCACGTAGAATTGTATCTCAAAATTTCTTTATCTTTATTTTTTCGCATATTAATAACTAGTAACTAGAATTAAAAAAAAGGGAATGACAAAGCATCTGGGAATAAACGATTAATTTCTATCAATAGACCCGCTAAAGACCCAAACCATAGAGTAGTTAGCACAGGTGCTGTGGAAAGATATGTTTTTATATCTCGCATTGAAAATCCTCCTTCTTTATTGTAATACATATATGGTCAGATGCTGTAGTTCAAGATCATTTGTATTTTTTTTTTGTACGGAATTTGTAACAAAACAAAAATAAATATGTACAACGAACAGTAGATGAGATTTTCCTATCCCTGTCCCTAAAAAAGAAAAAGGGCTCTTCTTCTTCCTAAGCATTACCAATAAATATTCATTCTTTTTTTATACGTTAGGTTTCAGATGTATATAATTCTTTTATTATATGAAACCAAAAAGAATAAATGACAAGAAAATTGTATATGGATAGAGGAGAAAAGAATGATGTGGAAAACAAGACATGGATTTTGTACAATGACACTGTACAACAATTTTCATTTTAAAAAAGGGATGTAGCGCAGCTTGGTAGCGCGTTTGTTTTGGGTACAAAATGTCACGGGTTCAAATCCTGTCATCCCTACCTATTACTTCTCCTATGGGCGGTAACGAGGGATTAATTGAGTGAGATTGATTAAAAAAAAAATTGGAAATAATCTTTTATTTTTGCATACCAATGTATGCAAGACGCATTGGGGGTACAAAAACAAGAAAATCCTTTTCTTTACTATCGTATCTTCTGTCATAAGAAAGCGCTCTTAGTTCAGTTCGGTAGAACGCGGGTCTCCAAAACCCGATGTCGTAGGTTCAAATCCTACAGAGCGTGATTCCGTTTAGGTTATTTTGAATCACAAAAAAAAACTTAACAAAACACAGTCGAATTGCAACTTGAGTTTGACCTCCTACAAGGAGGAGGTCAATCAAAAAAACTATTAGTCAATCAAAGGTCCAACTGATCACCGCGTCTGTATTGTAAATATGCAGTTACAAATAATCCTGCTAAAGTAA